TAAATTAATTAAATATTTTAATTAACAATTAAAAACAACGGAACTAAAATTTAATTAATTATATAAATGATTTATTATAAATATAAACATTTAATTAATAAAATATATATATTAAATGGGTGATATAATTTATAGGCCTAATAGTCTTATAATTGAAAAAAAAATAGATTTATTAATATATAATAAATTTATTATTAATATATAAATATATATAAATTAATTTTAAATATATATATATATATAAATAATTTATATATTTATATGTATATATATATAATTAAAAATATTTATTTAACAATAATAATAATAAATAAATTATAAATATACATATATATGTATATGTTAATATTAATATATTAATTATATAAATTTAATTTTAAATTATTGATATAAAAAAAAAAAAAAAATAAAGTTTATAATTATTAAATTAATAAATTTAATAAAAATTTTATATATATATATATTAATTATTAGGGGTAATTTATGTATATAATTTTAGTAAAATATTGAGAGGATTGTACTATAAATATTTATTAAAATTAAGTTTTTATTTAATGTTATTTTATTTATTTAAAAATTTTAATTAATTAATTTATGAAATTTTTTAAATTAAAAACTTATATTAATATATTGTTAATAATATTATTTTATTCTGGTTAAATATTTTATTATTATTTTATTTTACATGTAAATTTTTGTATGAATTTTTTTTAATTTAAAAAATTAAAAATTTGGTATTATTCGCAGTAATTAATATTAATTATAAAAGAAATTTTGAATTAGTAATAATATATAGTATTGGTAAAATTTGTGCCAGCTACTGCGGTTATACAAATGATGCAAATAAAAATTTTTAGTATTAGTTAATTTTTTTTTATTTTTAATTTATTTATAAATTTATTAGGTGAAATTTTTAAATTTATTTATAATTAATAATTTTTTAATTTAAGCTATAAAAATTTTATTATAAACTAGGATTAGATACCCTATTATTAAAATTAAATAATTAAAATACTTAAGTAGTATTAGTTATATTCTTAAAATTTAAAGAATTTGGCGGTGTTTTAGTCTATTTAGAGGAATCTGTTCTGTTATTGATAATCCACGTTGGACCTTACTTAAGTTTGTAATCAATTTGTATATCGTCGTCATCAGAATATATTATAAGATTAATAATTTTCTAAATATTTTATTAAATAAAATGTCAGGTCAAGGTGCAGTTTATATTTAAGTAGAAATGGATTACAATAAAATTATTTATACGAATAATTTTTTGAAATAAAAATTTGAAGGTGGATTTAATAGTAATATAAAATAGATTATTTATATGATTATAGCTCTAAAACATGCACACATCGCCCGTCGCTCTCATTTTTAAAATGAGATAAGTCGTAACATAGTAGATGTACTGGAAAGTGTATCTAGAATGACAATTTAAAGCTTAATTAGTAAAGCATTTCATTTACATTGAAAATAAATTTGTGCAAATCAATTTAAATTGATAATAATTATTTATTAATTTTTTTTTTTATTTATTTATTAATAAAAATAATTTTAATTTAAAAAGTTTTAGTAATTTATAATGAAATAATATTTTTAATTATAGTGTATTAGTATTTTAAAAGAATGTTGAAATAATTTGAAAAATTTTTAATTTTAAAGAAATTTTAATTTAATGTACCTTGTGTATCAGGGTTTATTAATTAATAAATTATTATAGTAATTTTTCTCGAATTTTAAAGATTTAATTATATATAAAAGTTATTGTAGAATAAATATTTTAAATATATAATTAGAAATGAAATGTTAATCGTTTTAAAATATATCTAGTTTTTTAAGAAATAAATTTAATTTAGTTTATTTGTTTATTTATTTTATTAAATTAATTTTTTTAATTTAATAAATAAATAATGTAATATTTTAAGGGATGAGCTTTAAAATAAATTTTTATATTTATATAATTTTTAAAATAAATATAAGCTTAAAAATAGTTATTATTAATAAATTTGTTATAATTTATTTTTAAAATAAAATTATTTAATTTAAATTAAATTTTTTATTAAAATTTAAAATTTAATTAAAAATTTTTATAAATTATGATAAAATTAGTATATTTTAAATTTTATATTATTATTAAATTGTTAGGTTTTAATGAAGAATTCGGCAAATTAAATATATTCACCTGTTTATCAAAAACATGTCTTTTTGTATTTTATTTAAAGTCTAACCTGCCCACTGAATTTTAAAGGGCCGCGGTATTTTGACCGTGCGAAGGTAGCATAATCAATAGTCTTTTAATTGAAGGCTGGTATGAATGGTTGAATGAGATATATACTGTTTTTTTAAAATTTTTATAGAATTTTATTTTTTAATTAAAAAGTTAAAATGTAATTAAAAGACGAGAAGACCCTATAGATCTTTATTTTTATAAATTATAATTTATAAAGAATTTTAAAAATTATATTTTAAATAAAATTTTACTGGGGTGGTATTAAAATTAAATTAACTTTTATTAATTATTTACAATTATATTTGAAAAAAAGATCCTGTATTATGGATTAAAAATTTAAGTTACCTTAGGGATAACAGCGTAATTTTTTTAGAGAGTTCATATCGATAAAAAAGATTGCGACCTCGATGTTGGATTAAGAGTTATTTTTAGGTGTAGAAGTTTAAAGTTTAGGTCTGTTCGACCTTTGAATTCTTACATGATCTGAGTTCAAACCGGTGTAAGCCAGGTTGGTTTCTATCTTTAATTAATTATTATATTGTAGTACGAAAGGACCTAATATAAAAAATATAATTTTAATTTGATAATGAAAATTATTAAAATAGTTTACTATTTTGGCAGATTAGTGCAATAAATTTAGAATTTATAAATATAATTTTTAATTATAAGTAGTATTGTTTATTATTGATAATTTTATACCTTTGATTGGAAGATTATTATTAGTGATTTGTGTTATAGTGGGGGTTGCCTTTTTAACATTATTAGAACGAAAGGTTTTAGGTTATATTCAAATTCGTAAAGGGCCAAATAAAGTAGGATTTAATGGATTATTACAACCATTTAGTGATGCTGTAAAATTATTTACTAAAGAACAAACTTATCCATTATTATCTAATTATATTTCTTATTATTTTTCTCCAGTATTTTCCTTATTTCTATCTTTATTAATTTGAATATGTATTCCTTATTTAATTAAATTATATTCTTTTAATTTAGGGGTTTTATTTTTTTTATGTTGTACTAGCTTAGGGGTTTATACAGTTATAATTGCTGGTTGATCTTCAAATTCAAATTATGCTTTATTAGGTGGATTACGAGCTGTTGCTCAAACAATTTCTTATGAAGTTAGATTAGCTTTAATTTTATTAAGCTTTATTTTTTTAGTGGGAAATTATAATTTTTTAAATTTTATAATTTATCAAGATTATGTTTGATTTTTTGTTTTTTGTTTTCCTTTAAGTTTGGTTTGATTAGCCTCTTGTTTAGCAGAAACAAATCGAACTCCTTTTGATTTTGCAGAAGGAGAATCAGAATTAGTTTCTGGATTTAATGTAGAATATAGAAGAGGAGGATTTGCATTAATTTTTTTAGCTGAATATTCAAGAATTTTATTTATGAGAATATTATTTGTAGTTATTTTTTTAGGAAGTGATATTTATAGATTTATGTTTTTTTTAAAATTAGTTTTTATTTCTTTTATTTTTATTTGAGTACGAGGGACATTACCTCGATTTCGTTATGATAAATTAATATATTTAGCTTGAAAAAGTTTTTTACCTTTATCTTTAAATTATTTATTTTTTTTTGTAGGGCTGAAAATTTTTTTTATTTCTTTATTATTTTAATGAATAAAATTTAGTACAAATTAATAGAAGTATTTCTTCTTTCTTATGTTTTCAAGACATACGCTATAAAAGCTTATTAATTAATTTAATAATTTATCTCAAAATTTAGCTAATAAAGGGTTGACAATAAAATATAAAAAATATAAAACAGTTAAAATTTGTCCTGTTAAAATATAAGGGTCTTCTACTGGTCGGGCTCCAATTCATGTTAAAAGAGAAGCTACAATTACTATATTTCAAAATAAAATTTGATTTAATGGATAAAATTGTAATCCACGGAATTTTCTTATATGAGTAAAAGGTAAAATTAATAAAATAGCAATTGATAATACTAAAGCAATTACTCCTCCTAATTTATTAGGAATTGATCGAAGAATTGCATAAGCAAATAAAAAATATCATTCAGGTTGAATATGAACTGGTGTTACTAAAGGGTTAGCTGGAATAAAATTTTCTGGGTCTATTAATAAATAATTAAATTTTCAAATAAAAGCAATAAGAATTCATAAAAAAATAATAAAACCAAAAATATCCTTATAAATAAAATAAGGGTGGAAAGGAATTTTATCAACATTTCTATTTAATCCTAAAGGATTATTTGAACCTGTTTGATGTAAAAATAATAAATGAATTATTATTAAAGCTAAAATAATAAAAGGAAAAATAAAGTGAAAAGTAAAAAATCGAGTTAATGTTGCATTATCTACTGCAAATCCTCCTCAAATCCATTGAACTAAATCTATTCCTAAATAAGGTACAGCAGATAAAAGATTTGTAATAACTGTGGCTCCTCAAAAAGATATTTGTCCTCATGGTAATACATATCCTAGAAATCCTGTAGCTATTGTTAAAAATAAAATAATTACTCCTGTGTTTCAAGTTATATGATATAAATATGATTCATAATAAACTCCTCGTCCAACATGAATAAATAAACAAGCAAAAAAAAAAGAAGCTCCATTAGCATGACAAATTCGTAAGAATCATCCATTGTTTACATCTCGGCAAATATGATTTACACTATTAAAAGCTGTTTCAATGTCTGCTGCATAATGTATTGCTAAAAATAATCCTGTTAAAATTTGTAATATTAAACATAATCCTAATAAAGATCCAAAATTTCATCATGCAGAAATGTTTGAAGGGGCGGGTAAATCAACTAATGCATTATTGGCAATTCTAATTAAGGGGTGAGTTTTTCGAATAGGTTTAAACATTAATTTATTGGGCGTAAGGGTCCATAAAATTTTTTTGTAATTTTTACTGTTACTAATAAAGTTAAAAATAAATAATTAATTAGTAATAAAGTAATTAAATTAGTTGGAAAATTATATATTTTATTTAAAGCTAAAATATTTTCATTAATTAAATTTATATTTAAAGATAGTTTTTTTATTTCAATATTTGTAATAAATTGTTCAGTTAAACTTTTATCTAATAATAAAAAAATTAATATTATTATAAATAATAAAATTATTCTAAATATAAATAATTTAAATGATATAGTAAATATTTCATTTGAAGATAATGATGTTACATAAATAAATAAAATTAATATTCCTCCTAAAAAAATTAAAAATAAAATATAAGAAAATCAAAATGATTCAACATAAATTCCTGTAATTAAACAAGTTAAAAAGGTTTGAATTAATAATATTAATCCTATTGATAAAGGGTGTTTTATTTGTATAAAAATAAATCTTATAATTAAACAAATCATTATAATAATTAATTTTGTAATATCAAGAAATAGTTTATTTAAAATATTAACTTTGGGAGTTAATGAAAAAGAAGTTTCTTTTTTCTTGAAGTTTAAAAAAAATAATTTTAATTTCAGTTTACAAGACTGATGTTTTTATTAAACTATTTAAACTAAAACTAATGACAAATATATTTTTAATATTTTATTTATCTATATTTATATTTTTATTTGGTTGTATAGTATTTGTTTCTAATCGTAAACATTTATTATCTACTTTATTAAGTTTAGAATATATAGTATTAAGATTATTTATTTTTTTATTTTTTTATTTGAATTTTATAAATTATGAAACTTATTTTAGTATATTTTTTTTAACTTTTTGTGTATGTGAAGGGGTTTTAGGTTTATCCATTTTAGTTTCAATAATTCGAACTCATGGTAATGATTATTTTCAAAGATTTTCTATTTTACAATGTTAAAATTTATTTTTTTTTTAATATTTATATTTTTTTTTTCTTTTTTAAAAAATTTTTATTGAATGGTTCAAAATTTAATTTTTTTGTTAGCTTTTATTTTTATAATTAATTTAAGTTCTTTAAATTATTTTAATTATATCTCTTATTATTTTGGGTTAGATATAATTTCTTATGGTTTAATTTTATTAAGATTATGAATTTGTGGTCTTATATTAATAGCAAGAGAAAAAGTATATTCATTAAATAATTATAAATCTTTATTTATTTTTATAATTTTATTTTTATTATTAATATTAGTTTTAACTTTTAGTTCAATAAGTATATTTATATTTTATTTATTTTTTGAAGCAAGTTTAATTCCAACATTATTTTTAATTTTAGGATGAGGGTATCAACCTGAACGATTGCAAGCTGGAATTTATTTATTATTTTATACTCTTTTAGCATCTCTTCCTTTGTTAGTTGGTATTTTTTATATTTTAAATTTTATAAATACGCTTTTTTTTGTTTTATTATCTAATTGAAGTTTTATAAATATGAATTTATTATATTTATCTTTAGTTTTTGCTTTTTTAGTAAAAATACCAATATTTTTAGTTCATTTATGGTTACCTAAAGCTCATGTAGAAGCTCCTGTATCAGGATCTATAATTTTAGCAGGAATTTTATTAAAATTGGGGGGATATGGATTATTACGAATATTTTCTTTATTGCAAATTTCTGGTATAAAATTTAATTATTGATGAATTAGAGTAAGATTAATTGGAGGTGTATTAATTAGATTAGTTTGTTTACGACAAACAGATTTAAAGGCTTTAATTGCTTATTCTTCTGTAGCTCATATAGGAATTGTTTTAAGAGGATTGTTGACCATATCATATTGAGGATTAACGGGTTCTTATGCTTTAATAATTGCACATGGATTATGCTCTTCAGGTTTATTTTGTTTAGCAAATATTTCTTATGAACGTATAGGAAGACGAAGTTTATTAATTAATAAAGGCTTATTGAATTTTATACCTTCATTAAGTTTATGATGATTTTTATTATGTTCTGGTAACATAGCAGCTCCCCCTACTTTAAATTTATTGGGGGAAATTTCTTTATTAAATAGTATTGTTGCTTGATCTTGAACTACAATAATTATATTGTCATTATTATCTTTTTTTAGTGCTGCATATTCTTTATATTTATTTGCTTATAGTCAACATGGTAAAATTTATTCTGGAATTTATTTTTTTTCAGTAGGTAGAATACGTGAATTTTTATTATTAATATTACATTGATTACCATTAAATTTATTAATTTTAAAAAGTAGTTTTTCTATATTATGAATTTATTTAAATAGTTTAATTAAAAATATTGATTTGTGGTGTCAATGATATGAGATTTCATTTTAGATCGTGAATATATTAATTAATTATTGTAAAATTAGATTTTATTTTTTAATTTTTATTAGTGGTTCTTTATTTATTATTAGTTTAAAATTTTTATTAAATGATTTAGTTTATTTTATTGAATGAGATATTTTAAGATTACAATCAATATCAATTGTTATAACTTTTTTATTTGATTGAATAAGTTTAATATTTATATCTTTTGTTTTATTAATTTCTTCTTTAGTAATTTTTTATAGTAATCAATATATAGAAGAAGATTATAATATTAATCGATTTATTTTATTAGTATTAATATTTGTTATATCTATAATAATATTAATTATTAGCCCTAATTTAATTAGAATTTTATTAGGGTGAGATGGACTAGGTCTTGTTTCATATTGTTTAGTTATTTATTTTCAAAATGTAAAATCCTATAATGCAGGTATATTAACTGCTTTATCAAATCGAATTGGGGATGTTGCATTATTGTTAGCTATTGCATGAATATTAAATTATGGTAGCTGAAATTATATTTTTTATTTAGATATAATAAAAAATCATATAGAAATAATAATTATTGGAGGTTTAGTTATGTTAGCAGCTATAACTAAAAGAGCTCAAATTCCTTTTTCTTCTTGATTGCCAGCAGCAATAGCAGCTCCTACTCCTGTATCTGCTTTAGTTCATTCTTCAACTTTAGTAACTGCGGGGGTATATTTATTAATTCGATTTAATGACTTATTAATAAATTGATGAATAAGTCAATTTTTACTATTAATTGCTGGTTTAACGATATTTATAGCAGGGTTAGGGGCTAATTTTGAATTTGATTTAAAAAAAATTATTGCTTTATCTACATTAAGACAATTAGGGTTAATAATAAGAATTTTATCTATAGGATTTTATAAATTAGCGTTTTTTCATTTATTAACTCATGCTTTATTTAAGGCTTTATTGTTTATATGTGCCGGTTCTATTATTCATAATATAAAAAATTCACAAGATATTCGTATAATAGGAAGATTAAGAATAAGTATACCTTTAACTTGCAGATGTTTTAATGTGGCTAATTTGGCTTTATGTGGGATACCTTTTTTAGCGGGATTTTATTCTAAGGATTTAATTTTAGAAATAGTAATATTATCTTATGTTAATATTTTTGTTTTTTTTCTTTTTTTTTTTAGCACTGGTTTAACTGTATGTTATTCTTTTCGATTATGTTATTATTCAATAACAGGGGACTTTAATAGAAGAAGATTACACCCTTTAAATGATTCGGGGTGAATTATATTATTTAGAATTTGTTTTTTAATAATTATAGCTGTTATTGGGGGGAGTTTATTAAGTTGATTAATATTTTTTAATCCAATAATAATTTGTTTACCTTTAGAAATGAAATTATTAACTTTATTTGTTTGTTTGTTAGGAGGAATAATTGGTTATTTATTGAGAAATGTTAATTTATTATTTATTAATAAAGCTTTATATTATTATAATTTTACTTTTTTTGTAGGTTCGATATGATTTATACCTGTAATTTCAACTTTAGGGGTTATTAATTATCCATTAAATTTAGGACTAAATACTTATAAAAGTTTTGATCAAGGATGAAGAGAATTTTTTGGAAGACAAATAATTTATTTACAATTAAAAAATTATTCTTTATATTTACAAGAATTTCAAAAAAATAATTTAAAAATTTATTTATTAAGTTATATATTATGATTTATTATTTTATTAATATTAGTTGTAATAGTAAATTAATTTAAATAGCTTATATTTAGAGCATGACACTGAAGATGTTAGGGGGATTATTTTAATCTTTAAATATTTATAAAAAATAAAATTTTTATTTTTACATTGAAAATGTAATGTTTTCATTAAACTATATAAATGAAATATGAAGATCAAGAAAAAGCTGCTAACTTTTATCTTTAATGGTTTAATTCCATTTATATTTCTTTAATTGGAGTTTATAACTCAATTTTATCATTAACAGTGATATACCTCTTTTTGGTTTCAATTAATATATATATATATATATATATATATATAAGGTAAATTGAATTTTCAATACTTTTTAAATGCAAATTAAATGTTATATTTAACTATTACCCTAAAATATGGGTGAATTTCACCTAAGATTAGGCCGAAACTAATTGCAATTTATCGCTTCATATTTATATATTTCATTCTAAGGCTCCTTGATTTCATTCATGATATAATCCAATTAATAAAATAAAAATAAAAAATAATCTAGTAATAGTTCAATTTATTAAATTTGATGATTTAATAATTAAAATTATTGGTAGTAATAAAGCAATTTCTACATCAAAAATTAAAAAAATAATTGCAATTAAAAAAAATCGTAAAGAAAAAGGTAAGCGAGAAGAATTTATTGGATCAAATCCGCATTCAAAAGGAGAACATTTTTCTCGGTCTAATAAAGTTTTTTTTGATAATAAAGTTGCTAATATTATTACAATAATAGTAATAATGAAAATAATAGTTGTTATTATTATTAATATTAATATTATTTATACTAAAATTATTTAGTCCTTGTGATTGGAAGTCACATATACAAGTTTATACTTTATAAATATCTACCTCATCAATAAATAGTAATATATAAAAATAATCATACAACATCTACAAAATGTCAATATCAAGCAGCAGCTTCAAATCCAAAATGATGGGTTTTTGAAAAATGATAATTAATATGTCGTAAAAAACAAATTAATAAAAATGTTGTTCCAATTAATACATGGAGACCATGAAATCCTGTAGCTATATAAAAAGTTGACCCATATACTGCGTCAGCAATAGTAAAAGGTGCTTCAATATATTCATAGGCTTGAAGAATAGTAAAATAAATTCCTAATACAATTGTGAAAAATAATCCTTGAGTTCCTTGTGAGTGATTTCTTTCTATTAATGCATGATGAGCTCATGTTACTGTTACTCCGGAAGCTAATAAAATAGCTGTATTTAATAAGGGAATTTGGAAAGGATTGAATGCTATAATTCCTACTGGGGGTCAAGTTATTCCTAATTCAATAGTAGGAGATAATCTACTATGAAAAAAAGCTCAAAAAAAAGAAATAAAAAAAAATACTTCGGATACAATAAATAAAATTATTCCTCATCGTAATCCAATTGTTACTGGAAATGTATGTAATCCTTGAAAAGTTCCTTCTCGAGAAATATCTCGTCATCATTGATATATAGTTAAAATTGTAATAATGTTTCCTAAAATAAATAAAGTTATAGTATACTGATGAAATCATTGTACAAGACCAGAAACTGTTGTTATTGCTCCAATAGCTCCTGTTAAAGGTCATGGTCTATAATCTACTAAATGAAAGGGATGATTTGCATGTGTTGACATTAATTTACTTCTCTTGAATAAAGAGTACTTAATACAGCAAATACATATGATTGAATAATTGCTACTGCAGATTCTAATACTAATAAAGCAATTTGTGTTATTAAAATTACAGATAAAATAATATAATTTGTTGTTACAGGACCTGTATTACCTAATAAAGTTAATAATAAATGCCCTGCAATTATGTTAGCTGTTAATCGTACAGCTAAAGTTCCTGGTCGAATTACGTTACTAATTGTTTCAATGCAAACTATAAAAGGTATTAAAACAGGAGGAGTACCTTGAGGCACTAAATGAGCAAATATGTGTTGTGTATGATTAATTCAACCATATAATATAAAACTTAATCATAATGGAAAGGCTAGTGTTAATGTTAAAGTTAGATGACTAGTTCTAGTAAAAATATAAGGGAATAAACCTAAAAAATTATTAAATATAATTAATCTAAATAATGAAATAAATATTAATGTTCTTCCATTATGACCTATTGGTCCTAATAAAGTTTTAAATTCTTTGTGAAGGGTTAATAGAATATTGTTTCAAATTAATTGGAATCGGTTAGGTATTAATCAATATGATATAGGAATTAAAAATAATCCTAAGAATGTTCTTAATCAATTTAATGATAAATTTAAGATAGATGTTGATGGATCAAATACAGAAAATAAATTAGTTATCATTTTCAGTTTAATTTATTAAATTTAATATTTAATGATTGAGATGTTTTTAATGGGGTATAAAAAAAACAAAAATAATTTAAGATATTAAAAATTATTAATGTAATTGAAAATATAAAAAATAAAATTAATCAATTAATTGGAGCTATTTGTGGAATTAAAAAATATTAGATTAAACTAATTTTTTTAGTTTGACATACTAAAGTTTTATATAAAACTAATTTTTTAACATGTATGTTTTCATTAGAAGTAAGTGCTAATTTACTATAATATGATTTAAGAGATCATTACTTGCTTTCAGTCATCTAATGAATTAGTTATAGAAGTAATTCATTTAATAAAATAATTTATTGGAATTCTTTCAATTACAATTGGTATAAAACTATGATTAGCACCACAAATTTCTGAACATTGCCCAAAAAATAATCCTGGTCGATTAATTAAAAAATTAATTTGGTTTAAGCGACCAGGTGTTGCATCTACCTTTACTCCTAATGATGGAACTGTTCATGAATGTAAAACATCTGTTGCTGTAACTAAAATTCGAATTTGGTTATTTATTGGTAAAACAATTCGATTATCAACATCTAATAATCGGAACCCATTTATTTCTAATTCATTAGTAGGAATTATATAAGAGTCAAATTCTAAGTTTAAAAAATCAGAGTATTCATAACTTCAATATCATTGATGGCCAATTGATTTTAAAGTAATTGATGGGGTATTAATTTCATCCATTAAATATAATAACCGTAAAGAAGGGAAAGCAATAAATATTAAAATAATAGCAGGTAAAACTGTTCAAATAATTTCAATAGTTTGTCCATGTAATAAATATCGATTTGTAAATTTATTAAATATTAATATTCCTATAATATATCTAACTAAAATTGTAATTATTGTTAAAATTAATAAAGTATGATCATGAAAAAAATTTAATTGTTCTATTAATGGAGATGATCTATCTTGCAGTCCTAAATTTGCTCATGTTGCCATTTTCTAATAAAAGATATAATCTTTATATATGAAGCTTAAATTCATTGCACTAATCTGCCATATTAGAAATTACTATTTAATAAAGGAAGTTCTGCATAAGTATGTTCAGCAGGAGGAAGAGTATGATATCATTCAATAGATGATGATAATTGTATAGGAAAATTAGGGGTACGTTGAGTAATTATTCTTTCTCAAATAATAAATAGAAAATAAACAATAGCAAATAAAGAAATAGTTCTTCCTAAAGAAGAAACAATATTTCATGATAAATAACTATCTGGAAAATCAGAATATCGTCGAGGTATTCCTGCAAGACCTAAAAAGTGTTGCGGAAAAAAAGTTAAATTTACTCCAATAAATATTATGAAAAATTGAATTTTTAATCATGTAGGGTTTATTGTTAGTCCTGTTAATAAAGGGTATCAATGTACAAATCCTGCTATAATTGCAAATACAGCTCCTATAGATAAAACATAATGAAAATGTGCAACTACATAATAAGTATCATGTAAAACAATATCAATAGAAGAATTAGCTAAAACAACTCCTGTTAATCCCCCTACTGTAAATAAAAATACAAATCCAAAGGCTCATAATATGGCAGGACTATATGTTAATTGTGTTCCATGTAATGTAGCTAATCAGCTAAAAATTTTAATTCCAGTTGGTACAGCAATAATTATTGTTGCTGATGTAAAATAAGCTCGAGTGTCTACGTCTATTCCTACAGTAAATATATGGTGTGCTCAAACAATAAATCCTAATAATCCAATTGCTAATATAGCATAAATTATTCCTAAATTTCCAAAAGTTTCTTTTTTACCTCTTTCTTGAGTAATAATATGAGAAATTATTCCAAATCCTGGAAGAATTAAAATATAAACTTCTGGGTGTCCAAAAAATCAAAATAAATGTTGATATAAAATTGGATCTCCCCCTCCTGCTGGATCAAAAAAAGAAGTATTTAAATTTCGATCTGTTAATAATATTGTAATAGCTCCAGCTAAAACGGGTAGTGATAGGAGTAATAAAATTGCTGTAATTACTACAGATCATACAAATAAAGGTATTCGATCCAAAGTAATTCCAGGAGATCGTATATTAATAACAGTTGTAATAAAATTTACAGCCCCTAAAATAGATGAAATTCCTGCTAAATGTAAAGAAAAAATAGCTAAATCAACTGAAGCTCCTGCATGAGCAATTCCAGATGAAAGAGGAGGGTAAACTGTTCATCCTGTACCTGCTCCATTTTCTACTATACTACTAGAAATTAAAAGAGTTAAAGAAGGAGGAAGTATTCAAAATCTTATATTATTTATTCGAGGGAATGCTATATCAGGAGCACCTAATATTAAAGGTACAAGTCAATTTCCGAATCCCCCAATTATAATAGGTATAACTATAAAAAAAATTATAATAAAAGCATGTGCAGTTACAATAACGTTATAAATTTGATCATCTCCAATAAATGCACCTGGATGTCCTAATTCAGCTCGAATAAGAATTCTTAAAGAAGTTCCTACCATTCCTGCTCAAGCTCCAAAAATAAAATATAATGTTCCAATATCTTTATGATTTGTTGAAAATAATCATTGTCGCGATTAAATGGCTGAAAATTAGGCGGTAAATTGTAAATTTATTTATGAAATTTAATTTCTTTAATCAGGCTTTATAGTCAATAATGATATTAGACTGCAATTCTAAAGGAATAATTAATTTATTAAAGCTTAAGAATTAAAAGATTAATACAAATATTTTCAGCTTTGAAGGCTATTAGTTTATTTAACTTAAATTCTTATATAATAATATAAAATATTGATATTATTATTAATCCTCTAATTGAAATAAAATTAAAAATTAATCTAATAAAAGATATTTTATTATTAAAATTATTTTTTAATAATCAAGAATTTTTTTGATAATTAAGTATAAAAATTCTATAAGATAATCGTAAATAAAAATATAGTGTAATTAAAGTTAAACATACACTAATAATTAAAATAAAAGTTTGATTTATTATTACTAAATTTTGAATAACTAATCATTTAGGTAAAAATCCTAAAAAAGGAGGTAATCCTCCTAAAGATAATAAATTTAAAAAAATAAAAAGTTTTACAATTGGGTTTATTAAAGATAAATTAAAAATTTGATTAAAATAGAATAATTTAAAATTATTAAATATTAAAATAATAGAAAAGGAAAGTAAACAGTATAATAAAAAGTAAAATATTCATAATATTTCATTGTTTATCATTGCTAATAGTATTCATCCTAAGTGATTAATAGATGAAAATGCTATTAATTTTCGAATAGATGTTTGATTTAATCCTCCTAAAGATCCAATTAATATTGATAAAATAATTGTGATTATAAAAAATTTATAAATAAAATTATAAGAAATTAACATTAAAGGAGCAATTTTTTGTCAAGTTATTAAAATTAATCCATTAATTCACGATAATCCTTCCATAACTTCTGGAAATCAAAAATGAAATGGAGCCGCTCCTCTTTTTAGTAATAAAGTTGATAAAATTAAAATTTCATTAAAATAATTATATAAAAGTATATTATTATTATAAAAAAATATTAATATAATAATAGAAAATAATAAAATTGAAGAAGCAAAAGCTTGTGTTAAAAAATATTTTAATGATCTTTCTGAAGTTAGTAAATTTTTTTTATTATCATTTATTAGGGGGATAAATGATAATAAATTGATTTCTAATCCTATTCATGCTCCTAATCAAGAATTAGAAGAAATTGTGACTAACGTTCCAAAAATTAGTATTAATAAAAAGATATTATTAGAAATTTTTTTAATTAAAAAGAAAAGGATTATAACCTTTATAAATGGGGTATGAACCCAGTAGCTTAATTAGCTTATCTTTTTATATTTTAGTGTAAGATGCACAAAAGATTTTGATTCTTTTAGGAATAGTTTAATTCTATTAAATATAATGAATGAAATATTAAATTTCATGATTTATCCTATCAAGATAATCCTTTTTATCAGGCAATTCATT